AATGATTTATTCCTATGGAGCATCCGGTAACAAGAAGATGAAATCGGAAATATTAACAAATTTTTGCTTGGTCCAAGGAAATAAAAAAATCCGCTTTTACAAAAAAAAAATGTATATCGAATTTAAATATCAGAATAGCTGATATAGTCATGACTCAATGAGTCAGGTTCACTTACTTTTTCTTGATTTTCAATTTTACGGTAGGTTTCATAGGAAGAATTAGGAAGAGTTTGCTTTGGTGATTAGTAATCAGGATTGGATATCTAGAATATTTTTTATGTCCTAGGCCCAATAATTTGAATAATGAGAGACTATTATGTCACTACAAGATAGACTCGATACAATTATTCATTATGATAATGAATAAATGTTCAACTTTGTAACTATAACTTCTAATAATGAGAACTGATTATAATGGTAGTTAACCTTTTCTTTTTGTAGAAGTATCAACTCATTTCTATTACCCGCTGAAAAAGGAAGACTAAGGACTAAGCTTGAGTTTAGTGGAAAAAGCCCTTTATCGGATTTGAACCGATGACTTACGCCTTACCATGGCGTTACTCTACCACTGAGTTAAAAGGGCCTATTCTTTTTTAATTCATGAATTAGCCATCTTCCATTACGAGTTTACTGTATCGAGTTTACTGCATATATCTATATATATATACCATATGTACATTCTATATATGTACTATATCTACATATATATGCATATGAACTCATTCAAGGACAATAAATTTGATTTGTCTAATACTAATAAGTGGGTAAGATTATGAATATTTAATATTATTGGTATTTTAATATTCTTATTTTTAGTAAATAAAAATGCAGTGAATTGTTTCAAGACCAATATGATTTATGATCAATCAGAATAAGATTGGCTTGATTAATACGTGTACCAATCTGACATCGACATAAAAAAATTCAAGATATTTTTATCGAATCATGTGATAATGGAATTCGATTTATACCCTGAACCGAATTCTCATTAAAAAATAAAAAAGAAAATTTCTACCGTTTTTGACTTTTCTGGTTTAGTCTGAGATATGCCTATTTCATCTGAACGATGAACGAATCAATAAGTTCAAATTGAAAAAATTAAATTAAATGAGCTTTTACCCCTTCTTTTCCGTCGGACCAAGACTGAAGGAATCCTATATTTCGTTTATATATATATTAGGTTCATTCATGAACCATCCAAAAAAAATAGTCTTTAGAATCCTAAACATATTAGAGTCTCATTCATGAACCATCCAAAAAAAATAGTCTTTAGAATCCTAAACATAGGAAAGACTATTCGGATCTACTCATACCATTACATTAGATTATATTGACAATTCCAAAAAACTACTCATACTATCATGATAGTATGATGACGGTCGGGCCGATATGCCCCTATCGTCTAGCGGTTCAGGACATCTCTCTTTCAAGGAGGCAACGGGGATTCGACTTCCCCTAGGGGTATGGTACTACGATTAGATTATCAATAAGCCTAGAATTAATTCTTCCTGGGTCGATGCCCGAGCGGTTAATGGGGACGGACTGTAAATTCGTTGGCGATATGTCTACGCTGGTTCAAATCCAGCTCGGCCCAAAAGTTTGCCGCCCCATGAGTATGATATAACCAATTTGTTCTACAGAAATGCCCAATACGTAGAAATAAAGAGAAAGAGTCAATTTCTTTTTTGCTCTATTCATATATAGTTTTCTCATCCGTTTTGATCTTTCTAACGATTTAGATTGATGATCCTTAAGTATCAAGAAAGAAAAAGAGTCCTTTTTCTCCTCATTGAAAAATTGATTATACATTGTGGGCAATAACCAGTAGTTACTACTAATCTGTGTTATGCTAACTATAGTCTAGTCAGTCCATATCTATGTTGATATCAGTATATCATTCACATCTCGCTTACAACACAACAAAAAGAATATTTTTATGAAACCATATGTATGTCATCATAGACCTCACTGGGATTGTAGTTCAATCGGTCAGAGCACCGCCCTGTCAAGGCGGAAGCTGCGGGTTCGAGCCCCGTCAGTCCCGAACTAGGACCATCAATTCATCTCTCTATTCTCTGTGAAAAAGGGGCAGGTACCAAGATCTAATTCCCTCCAGGTGGAGGATCTTTTTTTCTTTTGCTTTTTGTTTCGTATTTTTCATCAGACAAATACGGAAATTTCCATTTCTTCACCAGTATCGATTGATGGGGTGGAGACATAGGTAGATTGATACAAGCGGCAGTATTACTATATTAAATATAGTATGGTAAGAGATACCCGTTTAACTGATTGTTCTTGATCAATGAAATGGAATAGGATGCCTATATTTTTATCGGGAGTACATACATAAATTGTATTGGTTTATTGTACGATACAGAATGCACTTACCATAATTACCTCGGCAGACTACTTTTCGGGTTGAATTACACTCTTTCTAGCTCTGACTTTGGTTGTGTATTCTCAATTACTAATTGGAAACAGTTTATTTCATTCTCATTCAAATTTCCCATTTTTTTTTTAGTAAATTTGTTGGAATATTAAATCTTTTATACTTAACCCACCCTTTTTCCATCTCACCTCTACTCTTTGGATATGTGTGTGACCCGTAAAATAGCAGTCATATGCTATTTCATATGGTAATTGTATGTATAAGTATAAAGAAGACGGTAGTCTATAGAAAAAAGTGGAAAAGTATGAGATGAAAAATTCAATGGGATTCCTTTTTGGATCAGGAATCCCATTTTTTATTTTTTATGGATAACAAATTATCCTATGTTATTATATTATTCAATTCTGGACGATGAATCTATTTGATAGATCAGATATTATTATTCATAATATTGATCCGATTCAGGATCATCAGGATTCAATTCATCCCATTGAATTTACAGGAGTGAAATTTCTCATCTCTATGGGATTAGATCCCGAGTTATTGTGAAACAAAAAACAATGAGATTATGGAAGTAAATATTCTCGCATTTATTGCTACTGCACTCTTTATTCTAGTTCCTACTGCTTTTTTACTTATCATCTATGTAAAAACAGTCAGTCAAAATGATTAATTTCACTGAAACTTGAATTATTAGTTCTTATCAATGATTGAAGAAATGAAAGAAAGGGATTCACCAAGTCTTAAATGAAATGATCGGGGGTGGAATCAGAAGTATCTGAGTATGTAGTAAAGAACTACATACTCAGATACTATTCTATAGTTGTATAGTATTTTTTAGTTAAAGTTGTATACAATTATTTTAGTATGTAGTAAAGAACTACATACTCAGATACTATTCTATAGTTGTATAGTATTTTTTAGTTAAAGTTGTATACAATTATTTTATATATATATATATAGATCGCAATATGCATGTCATATATTAGATGTACCTCTATCTAAATTAAATAGCATTCCATTTTCTCTTCTTCAATAGATCAATTTGTATGGATTTCGATTAATCCAAAGAAAATAATCGAAGACCAACTTTTCTATTCTCATTCCTAGGTTTCTTTTAATTTTATATAGGATATATGGATCCCGGGATCCATCGAAAGAATCGATAGAAGAATAGTATGTCCATATACTATAAAAAAAAATCGAATTAGGGATTGATTTTTCTCATTGTAATATCCATTATTCTGTTAAGAAGTGGTCCATTAAAATAGAATATTTAGGAAGCATTCAGTTGGAAAAAAATTTCCCATTATGTTATGTGTAGATTTGAATCTGGAAATATAACTATGATAATCATTCATTCTTTAATCGAATGATTATTATTCATTATTGTATTTTCTTGTTCATTATTGTATTCCAGTATAATTTTGAAAGAGAGACGTTTTTTTAAGGTTTCGCAAAACGATCAATTAAAGAATTAATACAATTTGATTACCAAATTGATTACTCAATCAGTCCTACCCCTAGAGTCCACTCCTTCCCCATACTACAAGTGAAAGGGAAAAGGAAAAGACCACCATTAAAGCAGCCCAAGCGAGACTTACTATATCCATGTTGAATTATGCCCCCTATCTCTATGAAGGAATTATTCCATTATTGATCAATAATCATAGTGGAATTAATGGCGCATAGTCAAAAAGGATTCTGACTTAAGGCTATTAATCCAATGAATCCACCCATAACAAGCAAGATAGATAACTATATATCAGATAGTTCCATTTCCTCTTTGATATAAACCCTTATTGTCTGTGAAAGAATCGGGAGACGGCACCACTATCTTGCAAAGCAAAGGCAAAGAACATTTTTTCTTCAACTTTCGTTTTTACTATATATACTATATATATTATATATATATATATATATATATATATATTTTACTGTACTATATAAGATAAGATATAAGATAAGAATAGTAAGAATAAAAGAAAAACTATACTATATAAATAAAAAGAAATAAGAATAAAAGAAAAGTCGAACAGCCCCATTCTGTTTGAATGTCTGAACACTCAGAGCTTTTAGTGAGCCTGGATATAAAGTATTTTCAGTCCTTTCCACAACTCCTAAATGTATTTCCCATTAGATTAGCCTATCTAATCTAATTCCAGATAGAATCAACACTACCTTAGTATAGGTAGTGTAAGATAATTAGGAAGTTTTGATAGTCTTTCGTATAATGCTTTCTCCTAGAAGAAAAAAGGAGAGTCCTTTAGTTTAGGAACCTTTATAGGATTTTCAACGTATTACTTTGATAGTTCTGAATCCCAAAATGGACTCTCACTATTTATTTGTTTGATTCCATTTTTTTTATCAAAAAAATGACTTGAAACAATCATTAATAAGCGGAAGTTGTTTCAACCCTATTGGTTGGGATCATTTTGGGCCACGCACAGAATCCCTCAAAAATTGACAGTTTTTTAGAGAATCTATATATTCTAAAAATCAAGTATCAACAGGCCTAGCCTAGTCCTTTGTTCCTGCTTCTGCGGGTCAAGAATTCGTCGAACAATTAACAGGATAAGAAATTCCAAGTCTTTTGTTGATTAGGCGACAC